CTGAATAAAAATTCGACTGACCCTTTGATAAAATTGCTATGCTTAGTGTGCGACTCGTTGGTTGTTTAGGGTTAGGATTAAACACGATTATCCCAGCTCCCCAGTATGAATGCCCAGTATGAATGAATAAGTAGAGACATACTAACCACCTCATCACTTCGCATTATCTCAATTTAAAAAATCAGCCAAAATTTGATATAATGATCATACCTTTGTAGCGACTGAAATCTTTTTTGTTTCTGAAAAAAATCTTTGTAAAAACAAAAGATAGAAGAAAAATGTAGATAAACGGAAGGATGAGAGAACGAGAGAAAAAAATGATATAGAATTCCAATATGTAAGGTCAATAAATCATCTTATAAATTAAAACGGGGCAGTGTAATATAGCATGAATCAAAATTCATCCTAAGTAAATGACTTTTATTCTTCCTAGAGCAAAACACAAAAATCAAGAGCTTTGAGCCAAAAAAGACTGAGAAAATTGACTCAAGAACAACTTTCATCACGAGCTCCATTGTAAAACTAAGACCTAAGCATTAAGTAAGAAGCGATGGGAACGATGGAAGCTGTGAATGCAAAAGATTCTATGGAAAAGGAAATCTTACTGATTCGCTGGTCGGGATGGCGGAAGGAAGCCGAGATGAATTGATCTATTCTTCGAAGGCACACAAAAAGTCTAAAACTGAAACAGAAGAGTAAATATTCGCCCGCGAAAACTTGATTTTTTTTGAATCCTTTTAGTCGCGAGGAGCCAGATGAGAAGAAATTCTCACGTCTGGTTCTGTAGTAGGGATGGAATTCAGAAACAACTATCAACTATAACCCCAAAAGAACCAGATTCCGTAAACAACATAGAGGAAGAACGAAGGGAATTTCTTATCGGGGGAATCGTATTTGTTTCGGTAAATATGCTCTTCAGGCGCTTGAACCTGCTTGGATCACATCCAGACAAATAGAAGCAGGTCGACGAGCAATGACACGAAATGTACGTCGTGGTGGAAAAATATGGGTACGAATATTTCCAGACAAACCAGTTACAGTAAGACCTGCAGAAACACGTATGGGTTCGGGTAAAGGATCCCCCGAATATTGGGTAGCTGTTGTTAAACCAGGTCGAATACTTTATGAAATGAATGGAGTAACAGAAAATATAGCTAGACGGGCAATTTCAATAGCAGCATCAAAAATGCCTATACGAACTCAATTCATTATTTCAGGATAAAGTATAAAAAGAACAAGCAACAAAAAAGGTTCTTCATTATGAAAAAATTGCAAATTTCTTTTTTTTGAGATAAACAATATTTCCTTTTTTTTCTTTGTCCTTTGCATTGAAAGAAAAAATTTTTAAATCGTATGATTCAACCTCAAACCCATTTAAATGTAGCCGATAACAGCGGGGCCCGAGAATTGATGTGTATTCGAATCATAGGCGCTAGCAATCGTCAATATGCTCATATTGGTGACATTATTGTTGCTGTAATCAAAGACGCAGTACCAAATATGCCCCTAGAAAGATCAGAAGTTGTCAGAGCTGTAATTGTACGTACTTGTAAAGAACTCAAACGAGACAACGGTATGATAATACGATATGATGACAATGCTGCAGTTGTTATTGATCAAGAAGGAAATCCAAAAGGAACTCGAATTTTTGGTGCGATCGCCCGTGAATTAAGAAAACAAAATTTTACTAAAATAGTTTCCTTAGCTCCCGAGGTATTATAAAACTATGTTTATAGTAGGTTATTTGAAAAAAATAGATATAGATTAAGAGATAGATTGTATCTCACGCATATACCTTGAGTTATTCATAAACAAAAAAACATGTTGATTATATCAAATAATGAGTTACCAACAATTTTAGGCATAATGAGTAGAGACACTATTGCTGAGATATTAACCTCTATACGAAATGCTTATAGGGATCAAAAAAGAGTGGTTCGAATAACATCGACTAACAGTACCGAAAATGTTGTAAAAATACTTTTACGAGAAGGTTTTATCGAAAACATGAGAAAACAACGCGAAAACCATAAACATTTTTTGGTTTTAACGCTGAGACACCGAAGGGCTAGAAAAAAGCCCTATAGAAACCTTTTATATTTAAACCGAATCAGTCGACCGGGTCTACGAATCTATTCTAACTATCAACGAATTCCTCGAATTTTAGGCGGGATGGGGATTGTAATTCTGTCCACTTCTCGAGGTATAATGACCGACCGAGAGGCTAGACTAGCAGGAATCGGCGGAGAGATTTTGTGTTCTATATGGTAATCTTTCTCATAAACAAATTGTATTCGAAATTGATTCTTTGAAATTGTAAAAAAACTCAAAGAGCTGGGTTGTCTAATAATGTTATTCCTCCTTTAGTTGATACTTCAAGAGGCTTTACCTGGAATGAAAGAACAAAAATGGATTCAGGAAGGTTTAATTACCGAATCGCTTCCCAATGGCATGTTTCGAATTCGTTTAGATATTGACGATCTGATTCTAGGTTATGTTT